AATTATTTTTATAGATAGTTTTCTTAAAGAAAAAAACTCCTATGATTTTTAAGAGTTCGTTGACTAATGAAAAGAAAAAAGAAGAAGGATTTTTATTCTCTTAAATCTTAAATAAAGTAAAAACAAAATATGAATTTGAATTTTCACCCAATATACTTGGTCTTTGCGAGAACCGTGTGAATCACTACACTACTTGACTTGATTCACACGGTTGTCGCCGGTTGACACAAGGTGTTTTATATACACCGTATTCCGTTTGTATTCGTAAGAACTTTTCTGGAATTTAACTAGAGGTTAACGTAAATGAACCATAACTATGTAGCCCTATTCCTAATAGATTTACCCCAAAATAGCATATCCAAATTATAAGAAAACCTAGAGTCGCCACAATTGCGGAATTTGCCCCCTGAAAATTTTTATTTGTTCGAATATGCAAATAAATTGCGAATACGATCCAAGTAATAAAGGCCCAAGTTTCCTTTGGATCCCAACTCCAATATGATCCCCATGCTTCATTAGCCCATACTGCTCCTGAAAGAATACCTATGGTTAAAAATATAAATCCTAGGCTAATCACACGATAACTCCAATAATCTAATTGTTGAATCAATTGGGCCTTGTAATAATTCTTAGCAGACAAAAAATAATTTTCTTTAAAAATATTGTTTCTTTCATTCTTGTATTGGATTTCACCAAATGAAAAAGACTCATTTAATTTTAAGAAATTATTACTTTTATAACTATAAAAAATCTTTCTAAATGTAATGACTAGAAGTGCTACTGATAATAATGATCCACAAAGAAGAGCCGCATAGCTCAATATCATCATACTTACGTGCATTATTAACCACTCCGATTGTAGAGCAGGTACTAATATTGTGGGTTTACGTATTTCAGTTAAAAGACCCGAAGTAGCAAAGCCTTGGGTAAAAATAGTACTTGAGGCAGTTATTTCGGTTAAATAATTTTTTCTTATTTTGAAATAAGGGACTATATGAATAAGGGAGAAACTCCATGAAAGAAAGATTAATGATTCATATAAATCACTTAGCGGGAAATGGCCCGAATAAATCCAACGAGTGATTAATAATCCTGTTAGACATAAAAAAGTAACTATCATCCCCTTTTCTGACGAATCATATGGTTTTATGATTTCATTGCCCAATAAGGTTATCAAATGAATTATAATTACAATTGAAACAATCGAAAAGGAAATATGAGTGAATATATGCTCTAAAGTTGAAAATATCATAAAAATGAAAAAAAGGGAGGGAATCCCCTAAATTAATATTAATTAAGAATTAGAAATCGGGAATTTAATTTATTTTTATTATAGGATCTATTGGATATCTTTTAGAAGATGTCATGCCGCCACTCGGACTCGAACCGAGATGCTCTAGCACTGCTTCCTAAGAGCAGCGTGTCTACCGATTTCACCATAGCGGCTTACTCGAACTAATAATAGCCTATTTATATTCAATCGTCGATATTGAACAAGTCAATTCAATCAAATAAGTTTTTTAGTCAACACTCAAATTGATAAAAAAAATGAGTTCAAAAGTCAATTTGAAGGTTCATTAGTTTCATTTATTAGGGTGTCCGGTTTATTTATCTTAGGACTTTGACGTAGTTTATCCTATTCTAAAATCCAACTTTTGTAAGTAGATTATTCTCTCGATAGAATAAAAAAAACTGTTTTCATTTTTTACTTTTATTGATACTTCATTATTTCTCGTTTATCTGATTTCATAAATTTCAAACAAAAAATAAATTTTCTCAATGAATCCAAAATAACCTATTTTGGATTACTTCAAATTGACACATTATTTGTACATTCATAGATTAGTTATACATAATATCTCAACAATGAAGTTCTTTTATTAATTGGGCTCAAAATTGGAGATATATGGTAAATCCATTTCATATAGTAATTACTAAAAATTATAAAAAATTATAAATTAAGAAGTCATAAAGTTATCCAAAATTTTTTACCATGTAATCCATTAGTTTCAACAATCCATTAATTTGAACTAAAAATATTATATCTGCCCGTCCCGAGAAAGAGAAAAATTGTTCATTATTGTAAAGGTCGATGGGGAAAATAAGACTCCCCACCACAAAAATATTAGTGAAAATATACTACAAAGAAATAAAAAATCTTGTATTTGTTTCTTTATTCTTTTTTTTTTTAGAATTCAGAAAACAGAAGAATTCTTTTTTTTAGACATCTTATAAGATGGAAACCTGGTCTATTTCATATTGATTAGAATAGGGACTGCCAATTGTTAATTTCATATTAAAAAAGTATTGAGCCAAATTTTTGAGTCAAATCCATTCCGATTATTCCAATATTTTAGGACTTATTTGTTTGTCGTACAAAAAAACTTTTTGAATTCCCAGTAGAAAGAGATTTCCCTAATGACAAAGCTTTTAACGCCGCCCAATATCCTTTCCTTTTCCAAATATTTTTACGAATACGCTTTTTTGATATAGAAGTACGTTTTTTTGGAACTGCCATTTGAAAATCATTGTTATAGTTGGATGTGAAAGACATCTATTATTCAAAACAAATTATTATTTCTTATTCATTATCTATTTTTTATATAAATAATATTCTCTTCATAAAAAAGAAATATAGATATGTGAAAGATCCGTTAAATTGGATCAAAAATTACTCGAAATAATAAAATTTTGATTCCATACAATATTTGTCAAACCAAAAATTTTTGGTTTGGAACTCTTAGTTCTCCTCTCAAATTTATATCTTTAGAATCTGCTAGGTCATAGACTTTAGAATCTGCTAGGTCATAGAAATGAAACTTAATGATTTAATAAAATTTAATAAAATAAAGAAAGAACCTAAAAGACCTTGATTTTCGTCATTCTAGACTTTATTTACACGTAATAAAATACCTCAAAGACGTAATAAAATACCTCAAAGGATTGTAAACTTTTGCCTAATAAAAAACTTGAGTCTTTTTTTAGTCAAACTCGAGAAAAGAATACGCCTAAATTCAATTTTAAAATTCGAATGAGATTACTAATAAATCTGTTAAAAGATACGTGGTTTGATAAAAAAATATCTCAGTCGTTTTTTACTCTTTCTCGATAAAAAAAGTTCATTTTAGATCTATAATATTCTAACGTTTACTAAGAAATCGTTTTGATTGAAATGGAAAACAATCAATCCCATAATGAATTAGTTAATGCGTTGAAAGAAACTAACTAAACTCAAGAGTTTTTATTTCATTAGACCGATGGCCTTAGTTAATCCTATAATTCATATCAGCATCAAGTACTCTTTTTAGCGTAATTTTTTATCCTTGCTCTATGAATCTAAATTATTATTACGAGAATTTCTCGTAATAATAATTTAGATTTGCATTTTCATGTTATAAGTATTCATTTTTATATCTAACTTGGTCATCTCATTTGACCAATTGTAACTTCTTGTTTTGAATACTTGAACGATTTTGAAAAGACTCAGAATAAATACTAATCTAAAATTATTAAAAATTATTTAAAATTATTAAATAAGTTAGTGCATATCTTGATTTTTTATTGACTTTTTTCGAACCAGGTAAGATCCGGTGAATCGGAAACAATTAATTAAGAATAAAAAACTTTTTTTATGGAACAGACATATCAATATGCGTGGATAATACCTTTCCTTCCACTTCCAGTTCCTATATTAATAGGGTTGGGACTTCTTCTTTTTCCGACGGCAACAAAAAGTCTTCGTCGTATGTGGTCTTTTCAGAGCGTTTTATTGTTAAGTATAGTCATGATTTTTTCCATGAATCTGTCTATTCAGCAAATAAATAACAGTTATGTCTATCAATATGTATGGTCTTGGATTATCAATAATGATTTTTCTTTAGAATTCGGATACTTGATCGACCCGCTTACTTCTATTATGTTAATATTAATCACTACTGTTGGAATTATGGTTCTTATTTATAGTGATAATTATATGTCTCATGACCACGGATATTTGAGATTTTTTGCTTATATGAGTTTTTTCAGTACTTCCATGTTGGGATTAGTTACTAGTTCAAATTTGATACAAATTTATATTTTTTGGGAATTAGTTGGAATATGTTCGTATCTATTAATAGGATTTTGGTTCACACGACCCGTTGCAGCAAAGGCTTGTCAAAAGGCGTTTGTAACTAATCGTGTTGGCGATTTTGGTTTATTATTAGGCATTTTAGGGTTTTATTGGATAACGGGGAGTTTCGAATTTCGTGATTTATTCCAAATATTCAATAACTTGATTTCTAATAATGAGGTCAATTTTTTATTTGTTACTTTGTGCGCTATTCTATTATTTGCCGGCGCGATTGCGAAATCTGCACAATTTCCCCTTCATGTATGGTTACCTGATGCAATGGAAGGGCCAACTCCTATTTCGGCCCTTATACATGCTGCTACGATGGTAGCAGCGGGAATTTTTCTTGTAGCTCGACTTATGCCTCTTTTCATAGTCATACCCCACATAATGAATTTTATCTCTTTGATAGGGATAATAACAGTTTTTTTAGGAGCTACTTTAGCTCTTGCTCAAAAAGACATTAAGAGGGGTTTAGCTTATTCCACAATGTCTCAACTGGGTTATATGATGTTAGCTCTAGGTATGGGGTCTTATCGCAGTGCTTTATTTCATTTGATTACTCATGCTTATTCCAAAGCATTATTGTTTTTAGGATCGGGGTCTGTTATTCATTCAATGGAAACTCTTGTTGGATATTGTCCAAAAAAAAGTCAGAATATGGTGCTTATGGGAGGTTTAACAAAACATCTACCAATTACTAAAAATTCTTTTTTATTAGGTACACTTTCTCTTTGCGGTATTCCACCCCTTGCTTGTTTTTGGTCCAAAGATGAAATTCTTAATGATAGTTGGTTGTATTCACCTATTTTTGGAATAATAGCTTGGTCTACGGCGGGATTAACCGCATTTTATATGTGTCGGATCTATTTACTTACTTTTGAAGGAC